GTTAATGTAGCTTAATACTAAAGCAAGGCACTGAAAATGCCTAGATGAGTCTCTTCACTCCATAAACACATAGGTTTGGTCCTAGCCTTTCTATTAGTTACTAGCAAACTTACACATGCAAGAATCCCCGCCCCAGTGAGAATGCCCTCTATGTCATCCATGACAAAAAGGAGCTGGTATCAAGCACGTCAACAGACAGCTCATAACACCTCGCTCAGCCACACCCCCACGGGACACAGCAGTGATAAAAATTAAGCAATAGACGAAAGTCTGACTAAGTTATGCTACTAAGGACTGGTCAATCTCGTGCCAGCCACCGCGGTCATACGATTAGGCCAAACTAATAGACACTCGGCGTAAAGCGTGTTGTAGAGACCAATTAATCAATAAAATCAAACCTTAACTAAGCTGTAAAAAGCCTCAGTTACTGTAAGATAAGCTACGAAAGTGATTTTAAAAAATCTGACTACACGATAGCTAAGACCCAAACTGGGATTAGATACCCCACTATGCTTAGCCCTAAACATAAAAAAATTTATAAACAAAATTATTCGCCAGAGTACTACAAGCAATAGCTTAAAACTCAAAGGACTTGGCGGTGCCTTACATCCTTCTAGAGGAGCCTGTTCTATAATCGATAAACCCCGATATACCTTACCAATCTTTGCCAAATCAGCCTATATACCGCCATCTTCAGCAAACCCTAAAAAGGTAATAAAGTAAGCGCAAGTATCAACATAAAAACGTTAGGTCAAGGTGTAGCCTATAGATTGGAAAGAAATGGGCTACATTCCCCGAACCGGGGAATAATAATTACGAAAACCTATGTGAAATCAAAAGTTAAAGGTGGATTTAGCAGTAAACTAAGAATAGAGCGCTTAGTTGAATACGGCCATAAGGCACGCACACACCGCCCGTCACCCTCCTCAAATAAAACAATATTAAGCACAATACAAACAATAACTAAATATTAAACTATGAGAGGAGATAAGTCGTAACAAGGTAAGTGTACTGGAAAGTGCACTTGGATAATACAAAGTGTAGCTTAAACAAAAGCACCTAGTTTACACCTAGAAGATTTCATACAAACTGACCACTTTGAAACTAAGCATAGCCCAAACACACACTTTATATATTATCCTAATAATATTAAAATAAAACATTCACACCAATAAAAGTATAGGTGATAGAAATTTTACTCGGCGCTATAGAGAAAGTACCGTAAGGGAAAGATGAAAGAAAATTGCAAGTAAGAAATAGCAAAGCTTAATTCTTGTACCTTTTGCATAATGATTCAACTAGAAGATATTAGCAAAAAGAATTATAGTTAAGTAACCCGAAACCAGACGAGCTACCCATTAGCAGCTTTAAGAGCAAACTCGTCTATGTGGCAAAATAGTGAGAAGACTAATGGGTAGGGGCGACAAACCTACCGAGCCTGGTGATAGCTGGTTGTCCAGAACAGAATTTTAGTTCTAATTTAAACCTACCATAAAAATAAAAAATTTAAATGTAGGTTTAAATAATAGTTTAAAAGGGTACAGCCTTTTAAATACGGGATACAACCCCAATTAGAGAGTAAAACAAACTAAACCACTTAAGTTGGCCTAAAAGCAGCCACCAAATAAGATAGCGTTCAAGCTCGACAGCATAAAAAACTTAATACCAACTATAACAATGATACTCCTAATATATAACTGGACTACTCTATTTAAAAATAGAAGTAATGATGTTGATATGAGTAACAAGAAAAATTTCTCCCCGCATAAGTGTATATCAGAACGAATGAATCACTGATAGTTAACAAAATAAGTAAAAACAACCAATTAAACTCTTACAAACAACTGTTAGCCCAACACAGGAGTGCAACCAGGGAAAGATTAAAAGAAGTAAAAGGAACTCGGCAAACATAAACCCCGCCTGTTTACCAAAAACATCACCTCTAGCATAAAAAGTATTAGAGGCACTGCCTGCCCGGTGACCTTAGTTTAACGGCCGCGGTATCCTGACCGTGCAAAGGTAGCATAATCACTTGTTCTCTAAATAAGGACTTGTATGAATGGCTTAACGAGGGTTTTACTGTCTCTTACTTCCAATCAGTGAAATTGATCTTCCCGTGAAGAAGCGGGAATGCAAAAATAAGACGAGAAGACCCTATGGAGCTTCAATTAACCAACTCATAGAACACCATCCTACTCTACAAGAGATAAACACATTTCTACTGAGCTGGCAATTTAGGTTGGGGTGACCTCGGAATAAAAAACAACTCCCGAGAAAGTTTCAATCAAGACACACAAGTCAAAATTACTATATCCTCTATTGATCCGTCAAAGGCGATCAACGAAATAAGTTACCCTAGGGATAACAGCGCAATCCTATTTAAGAGTCCATATCGACAATTAGGGTTTACGACCTCGATGTTGGATCAGGACATCCCAATGGTGCAGCAGCTATTAATGTGTTCGTTTGTTCAACGATTAAAGTCCTACGTGATCTGAGTTCAGACCGGAGTAATCCAGGTCGGTTTCTATCTATTCCAAAGTCCCTCCCAGTACGAAAGGACAAGAGAGACAGGGCCCACTTTTAATAAGCGCCCTCACTAAAACAGATGAGCTAATCTCAATCTAACCTTATCTACAACAACCCAAGAACAGGGTTAAGTTAAAGTGGCAGAGACCGGTAATTGCATAAAACTTAAGCTTTTACAACCAGAGGTTCAACTCCTCTCTTTAACATCCCCATGTATTTCATTAACCTATTAACAATAATTGTCCCTATTTTATTAGCTGTAGCATTTCTAACCCTACTAGAACGAAAGGTACTAGGCTATATACAACTTCGAAAAGGACCTAACATCGTAGGACCCTACGGCCTACTCCAGCCAATCGCTGACGCAGTCAAACTATTCACCAAAGAGCCCCTACAACCACTAACATCATCCCTTGCCCTATTCATTATTGCACCTACCCTGGCCCTAACCCTAGCCCTAATAATATGAATCCCACTGCCCATACCACACCCATTAATTAACATAAACCTAAGCATACTATTTATACTAGCACTATCAAGTTTAGCTGTTTACGCTATTTTATGATCAGGCTGAGCTTCAAACTCAAAATATGCACTAATTGGAGCCCTCCGAGCAGTAGCCCAAACCATCTCCTATGAAGTAACCCTAGCTATTATTATCCTATCTATCTTACTCATAAACGGCTCCTTCACCCTATCTACATTAATTACAACCCAAGAATATATTTGACTAATCATCCCCTCATGACCCCTTGCCATAATATGATTTATTTCAACCCTAGCAGAAACCAACCGAGCTCCCTTCGACCTGACAGAAGGAGAATCGGAGTTAGTATCAGGATTTAATGTAGAGTACGCAGGAGGTCCTTTCGCCCTCTTTTTTCTAGCAGAATACGCAAACATTATCATAATAAATGCTCTTACAACTATTCTATTTTTAGGGGCATACCACAACCCAGCATTCCCGGAACTCTACACCATTAATTTTGCCATTAAAACCCTCTTATTTACAACATTCTTCCTATGAATTCGAGCATCCTACCCTCGATTTCGGTACGATCAACTAATGCATCTACTATGAAAAAACTTCCTACCCCTTACCCTAGTAATATGCATGTGACACGTAACCTTACCGATCATTTTAGCAAGCATCCCACCCCAAACATAAGAAATATGTCTGATAAAAGAGTTACTTTGATAGAGTAAAACATAGGGGTTTAAACCCCCTTATTTCTAGAATTACAGGAATTGAACCTGCTCCTAAGAATTCAAAAATCTTCGTGCTACCATTAATACACCATATTCTAAGTAAGGTCAGCTAAATAAGCTATCGGGCCCATACCCCGAAAATGTTGGTTTATATCCTTCCCGTACTAATTAACCCCTTAACTCTATCTTTGGTATTGACAACAATAATAACAGGTACTCTAATCGTCATAACAAGCTCACACTGATTTATAATCTGAGTAGGATTTGAAATAAACATACTAGCCATCATTCCACTATTAACAAAAGAACACAACCCCCGATCTACAGAAGCAGCAACAAAATATTTTCTCACACAAGCCACAGCATCTATGCTTCTCATAATGGCCGCAATCACTAACTTACTGTACTCAGGCCACTGATCTATTATAAAACTAATTAATCCAACAGCATCAATCATAATAACAATAGCCCTGACAATAAAATTAGGTTTATCCCCCTTCCACTTCTGAGTACCAGAAGTGACCCAAGGAATTCCCCTTATATCAGGACTAATCCTACTAACATGACAAAAACTAGCACCACTGTCAGTCCTATATATAATCACCCCCCTCATCAACTTAAACCTTCTTCTGATTATATCACTAATATCTATCGCAATCGGTGGCTGAGGAGGACTAAACCAAACCCAACTTCGCAAAATTATGGCCTATTCATCTATCGCCCACATAGGCTGAATACTCTCCGTCCTAGCATATAATCCAACCATGACACTACTAAACCTATACCTATACATCCCAATAACAATTACTACTTTTATGCTACTTATACTAAGCTCAGCAACCACAACAACCTCCCTATCCCACACATGAAATAAGATACCACTAATTACTACACTTATTCTAGTAACCATACTATCCTTAGGAGGACTACCCCCACTAACCGGCTTCCTACCAAAATGAGCAATTATTCAAGAGATAACAAGCAACAATAATGTCCTCATACCAACACTAATAACTCTCTTGGCCCTACTAAATCTATATTTTTACACACGAATCACATACACCACATCACTGACAATATTCCCTACAGCAAATAACATAAAAATTAAATGACAATTCAAAACCCCTAAAAAAACAACACTCCTCCCCCTCATAGTCACAATCTCAACACTAATCCTCCCACTAGCACCTATCATGGTAATCTTAAACTAGGAGTTTAGGTTACGTAGACCAGAAGCCTTCAAAGCTTCCAGCAAATATAATTTATTTAACTCCTGTGCTTAAGGACTGCAAGACTCTATCCTACATCAAATGAACGCAAATCATTTACTTTAATTAAGCTAAGCCCTTCCTAGATTGATGGGATTCAAACCCATGAAACATTAGTTAACAGCTAACAACCCTAAACAACTGGCTTCAATCTACTTCTCCCGCCGCAAAACAAAAAAGGCGGGAGAAGCCCCGGCAGGATTGAAGCTGCTTCTTTGAATTTGCAATTCAATGTGTATTACACCACAAGGCTTGGTAAAAAGGGGAATTATACCCCTGTCTTTAGATTTACAGTCTAATACCTACTCGGCCATTTTACCTATGTTCATTAATCGATGACTCTTTTCAACCAATCACAAAGACATTGGCACCCTATATTTACTATTCGGCGCATGAGCCGGCATAGTAGGCACTGCCCTGAGTCTACTAATTCGTGCTGAATTAGGACAACCAGGAGCCCTGTTGGGAGATGATCAAATTTATAATGTAATTGTTACCGCCCATGCCTTTGTAATAATTTTCTTTATGGTTATACCTATCATAATTGGAGGCTTTGGAAACTGACTAGTACCTCTAATAATTGGAGCTCCCGATATAGCTTTCCCTCGAATAAACAACATAAGCTTCTGACTACTTCCTCCGTCTTTCTTATTACTTCTAGCCTCATCTATAGTTGAAGCAGGAGTGGGCACTGGCTGAACAGTCTACCCACCCTTAGCAGGAAACCTTGCCCACGCGGGAGCTTCCGTTGATCTCGCTATTTTTTCCTTACACCTGGCAGGTGTGTCATCAATCCTGGGAGCAATTAATTTTATTACCACTATTATCAATATGAAACCCCCTGCACTCTCCCAGTATCAAACACCCCTGTTTGTCTGATCCGTCTTAATCACAGCAGTGCTCCTTCTCTTATCCCTCCCTGTTCTAGCTGCTGGAATCACAATGCTATTAACAGACCGAAATCTAAACACTACTTTCTTCGACCCTGCCGGAGGGGGTGACCCCATTCTGTATCAACATCTGTTTTGATTCTTTGGACATCCGGAGGTGTATATTTTAATTCTACCAGGGTTTGGTATTATCTCTCATATTGTTACGTACTATTCAGGAAAAAAAGAACCTTTTGGATATATAGGTATGGTCTGAGCTATAATATCCATTGGATTCCTAGGTTTTATCGTGTGAGCCCATCATATGTTTACGGTAGGGATAGACGTAGACACTCGAGCTTATTTCACGTCAGCCACTATAATCATTGCCATTCCTACTGGAGTCAAAGTTTTCAGCTGACTAGCCACCCTTCATGGAGGCAACATTAAATGATCCCCTGCTATACTGTGGGCTCTAGGCTTTATCTTTTTATTCACAGTCGGAGGATTAACAGGAATTGTACTCGCCAATTCTTCCCTTGATATTGTTCTCCACGACACTTACTACGTAGTAGCCCACTTCCATTACGTCCTGTCTATAGGTGCAGTATTTGCTATTATAGCCGGCTTCATCCACTGGTTCCCTTTATTCTCAGGCTATACTATAAGCACAACCTGAGCAAAAATTCACTTCCTAATCATATTTGTAGGAGTAAACATGACTTTCTTCCCACAACATTTCTTAGGATTATCAGGCATGCCACGACGTTACTCGGACTACCCGGATGCCTATACAACCTGAAATACTGTATCTTCCATAGGCTCATTTATCTCATTGACCGCTGTTATTTTAATAATCTTCATAGTCTGGGAAGCATTTGCGTCTAAGCGAGAAGTCTTAATTGTGGAACTACCATCAACTAATCTCGAATGACTCCACGGATGTCCTCCTCCATACCATACCTTTGAGGAGCCTACTTATGTAAATCCCAAATAATGTATTCAGGCCCATAAGAAAGGAAGGATTCGAACCCCCTGAAATTGGTTTCAAGCCAATACCATAGCCACTATGTCTTTCTCCATATAAGATATTAGTAAAATTTACATAACTTTGTCGAAGTTAAATTACAGGTGAGACCCCTGTATATCTTTATGGCATACCCCTTCCAACTAGGACTACAAGATGCAACCTCCCCTATTATAGAAGAACTACTGAGTTTTCACGACCACGCCCTAATAATCGTATTCCTAATTAGCTCCCTAGTATTATACATTATTTCGCTAATGCTTACAACTAGTCTAACACACACTAGCACCATAGATGCACAAGAAGTAGAAACAATCTGGACCATCCTGCCAGCTATCATTCTTATTATAATCGCACTACCCTCCTTACGAATTCTCTATATAATGGACGAGATTAATAATCCCGTAGTAACTATTAAAACCCTTGGTCACCAGTGATACTGAAGTTACGAGTATACCGACTATGAGGATTTAATATTCGACTCCTACATAATCCCGACCTCAGAGCTAAGCCCCGGTCAACTTCGCCTTCTGGAAGTAGACAACCGAGTCGTTCTGCCAACCGAATTAACAGTACGAATGCTAATCTCATCTGAAGATGTACTACACTCCTGAGCTGTTCCCTCACTAGGCTTAAAAACAGATGCCATCCCAGGCCGCCTAAATCAAACGACACTACTAGCCACCCGACCAGGTCTATACTACGGACAATGCTCTGAAATCTGTGGGTCAAACCACAGCTTTATGCCTATTGTACTTGAAATAATCCCTCTAAAACACTTCGAAAAATGATCATCATCAATACTTTAACCTCATTAAGAAGCTAAATAGCACTAACCTTTTAAGTTAGAGATTGGAAGTTTAAACCTCCCCTTAATGACATGCCACAGCTAGATACATCAACCTGATTTATTACAATTATCTCAATAGTCATTACGCTCTTCATTATATTCCAACTAAAAATTTCAAAAAACTACTACTACTCCAACCCAGAACCCCTAGCTACTAAATCACAAAAACACACAACCCCCTGAGAAACTAAATGAACGAAAATCTATTTGCCTCTTTCATTACCCCTACGATAATAGGACTACCTATTGTTATCCTAATTATTATATTCCCAAGCATATTATTCCCATCCACAACGCGACTAGTCAATAATCGCCTAGTATCAATCCAACAATGACTGATCCGTATGACAACAAAACAAATAATAAGCATCCACAGTAAAAAAGGACAGACTTGAGCACTTATATTAATTTCATTAATCATATTTATTGGCTCAACAAACTTACTAGGTCTACTCCCCCACTCCTTTACACCAACCACCCAATTGTCAATAAACCTCGGCATAGCAATTCCCCTCTGAGCAGGCACAGTTATCCTAGGCTTCCGTCATAAAACAAAAGCGTCCCTAGCACACTTCCTACCCCAAGGCACACCACTACCTCTAATCCCCATACTCATTATTATCGAAACAATCAGCTTATTTATTCAACCCATAGCACTGGCAGTTCGACTTACAGCAAACATCACTGCAGGTCACCTGCTTATCCATCTGATTGGAGGTGCAACCCTAGCATTAATAAGTATTAGCATAACCACTGCCTTCATTACATTCGTAATCTTAGTATTGCTAACAATCTTGGAATTTGCCGTTGCCTTAATTCAAGCATATGTTTTCACTTTGCTAGTGAGCCTTTACTTACATGATAATGCCTAATGACCCACCAAACACACGCATATCACATAGTCAACCCAAGCCCTTGACCTCTAACAGGGGCCTTGTCAGCACTCCTGCTAACATCTGGTCTAGTAATATGATTCCACTTTAATTCCATGTTACTGCTCCTAATAGGCCTCACTGCCAACACACTAACAATATACCAATGATGGCGAGATATTGTCCGAGAAAGTACTTTCCAAGGTCATCATACACCAATTGTACAAAAAGGTCTTCGTTATGGAATAATTCTATTTATCGTATCAGAGGTATTCTTTTTCTCAGGCTTTTTCTGAGCCTTCTATCACTCAAGCCTGGCCCCTACTCCAGAACTAGGGGGTTACTGACCCCCAGCAGGCATTACCCCTCTTAATCCAATAGAAGTTCCGCTTCTTAACACATCCGTTTTACTAGCCTCTGGCGTGTCTATTACATGAGCCCACCACAGCTTAATAGAAGGCAATCGTACGCACATAATACAAGCACTATTCATCACTATCTTCTTAGGCCTGTATTTCACAGTCCTACAAGCCTCTGAATATTATGAAACACCATTCACTATCTCTGACGGCGTCTATGGATCTACTTTCTTCATAGCAACAGGCTTCCACGGCCTCCATGTTATCATCGGCTCAACATTCCTAATTGTCTGCTTCTTACGGCAACTAAATTTTCACTTTACATCCAGTCACCATTTCGGATTTGAAGCAGCAGCCTGGTACTGACACTTTGTAGACGTTGTATGACTATTCCTATATGTCTCTATTTACTGATGAGGCTCTTATTCTTTTAGTATTAACTAGTACAGCTGACTTCCAATCAGCTAGTCTTGGAAAAACCCCAAGAAAGAATAATAAATTTTATCCTAACCCTGCTTATCAACACCCTGCTAGCATCACTGCTCGTGACAATCGCTTTCTGACTCCCCCAAATAAACGTATACGCTGAGAAATCAAGCCCATACGAATGCGGATTTGACCCTATAGGCTCAGCCCGCCTCCCCTTTTCAATAAAATTCTTCTTAGTAGCAATCACTTTTCTGCTATTTGACCTAGAAATCGCACTACTACTACCCCTACCATGAGCATCCCAAACCGATAAACTTACAACCATATTATTCATATCTTTATTTCTCATTTCTTTACTAATCATCAGCCTGGCATACGAATGAACACAAAAAGGACTAGAATGATCAGAATATGGTAATTAGTTTAGCATAAAATAAATGATTTCGACTCATTAGACTATGATTAAATTCATAATTACCAATATGTCCCTAACCCACATAAACATTCTATTGGCATTCACCACAGCACTCTTAGGCCTACTGATATATCGGTCCCACTTAATATCTTCACTTCTATGTCTAGAGGGGATAATACTATCCCTATTTGTCCTCGCTACCATAACAATTCTTATTACCCACACTACCCTAGCTAGTATAATACCCATTATCCTACTAGTATTCGCAGCCTGCGAAGCAGCTCTTGGGTTATCTTTACTAGTCGTTGTGTCTAATACATATGGGGTTGACTACGTACAAAATCTCAATCTCCTCCAATGTTAAAAATTATTATACCAACCATCATACTAATTCCACTTACATGACTATCAAAGAGTAATATAATATGAATTAACTCCACAACATATAGCCTATTAATTAGTATAACATGCCTACCCCTTATAAATCAACACTGTGACAACAGCCTAAACATATCCCTACTATTCTTCTCTGACTCACTATCAACCCCCTTATTAATATTAACAACTTGACTTCTCCCACTCATAATTATCGCCAGCCAGTATCATTTAGCCAAAGAACCTCTTGCACGAAAAAAACTATACATTACTATAATAATTCTACTTCAGATTTTTTTGATTATAACTTTCTCTGCCACCGAACTAATCATATTTTACATTTTATTTGAAGCTACACTAGTACCCACCCTTATCATAATCACCCGGTGAGGGGGTCAGACGGAACGACTCAATGCCGGAATTTATTTTCTCTTCTATACTCTAGCCGGGTCGCTGCCCCTCCTAGTTGCCCTAATCTACACCCAAACCACCACAGGCTCACTAAACCTCTTACTAATACAGTACTGAACTGAACTACCCACCCATATCTGAGGTGACTCTCTCCTGTGACTAGCATACATACTGGCATTCATGGTAAAAATACCCCTATACGGCCTACACCTATGGCTACCAAAAGCCCATGTTGAAGCCCCAATTGCAGGCTCTATAGTCCTGGCAGCCATCTTGCTAAAATTGGGAGGGTATGGAATATTGCGCATTACTATATTATTAAATCCCTCAGTTGACTATATAGCCTACCCCTTTATAATACTATCCCTATGAGGTATAGTAATAACTAGCTCTATCTGCTTACGTCAGACAGACCTAAAGTCACTAATCGCGTACTCATCCGTCAGCCACATAGCACTCGTTATTATGGCAATCTTAATCCAAAGCCCCTGAAGCTTCATAGGAGCTACTGCACTAATAATTGCCCACGGTCTGACATCTTCACTATTATTTTGTCTAGCAAACTCTAACTATGAACGCACACATAGTCGAACCATAATCCTGGCACGGGGTTTACAAATAATCCTTCCCCTAATAGCAGCTTGATGACTTTTAGCAAGTCTAACAAACCTAGCCCTACCACCATCTATTAATCTAATCGGAGAACTATTTGTAACCATATCTATATTCTCATGATCTAATTTCTCTATTATTCTGTTAGGAATCAATATCACTATTACAGCCCTATACACACTCTACATACTAATTATAACCCAACGGGGAAAGTATACTTACCATATCTATAACATTAAACCAACTTTCACCCGAGAAAATACTCTAATATCACTCCACCTAACACCCCTACTACTGCTAATAATCAACCCCAAAATCATTTTGGGAACTATATACTGTAAATATAGTTTAACAAAAACATTAGATTGTGAATCTAATAACAGAATTATAAAAATTCTTATTTACCGAAAAAGAATGCAAGAACTGCTAACTCATGCCACCATACTTAAAAGTATGGCTTTTTCAAACTTTTAAAGGATAGTAGTTATCCATTGGCCTTAGGAGCCAAAAAATTGGTGCAACTCCAAATAAAAGTTATAAACCTATTCTCTACTTTAATGCTGTTATCACTAATTATCCTTGCCCTGCCCCTCATGTCCAATCCTAATAAGAATTCTACTAATAGCAATTTTTACCCCCAATATGTTAAAACAATAGTCTCATACTCTTTCATAGCCAGCTTACCCCCAACCATTATATTTATTCAATCAGGCCAAGAAATAATAATCTCAAATTGACATTGAATTACCATCCAAACTATAAAATTATCCCTTAGCTTCAAGCTGGATTATTTCTCCATGGTATTTGTACCCGTCACCTTGTTCATTACCTGATCCATCATGGAGTTCTCAATATGATATATGCACTCAGACCCCAATATTAATCGATTCTTCAAATACTTACTAATATTTCTCATCACCATAATAATCTTAGTTACAGCCAACAACATTTTTCAACTCTTCATCGGTTGAGAAGGAGTTGGCATCATGTCATTCCTACTTATTGGCTGATGATACGGACGAGCAGACGCCAATACAGCCGCACTGCAGGCAATCCTATACAACCGTATTGGTGATGTCGGATTTATCTTGTCTATAGCATGATTTATAGCAAACTCAAACTCATGAGAACTACAACAGATTTTTATATTAGAACTAGACAACACTACCCTACCACTAATAGGTCTTCTGCTAGCTGCCACAGGAAAATCAGCCCAATTCGGTCTTCACCCATGACTACCTTCCGCCATAGAAGGACCCACTCCAGTCTCAGCCCTACTTCACTCTAGCACTATAGTAGTAGCAGGGATTTTCCTGCTTATTCGCTTCTACCCTCTAGTAGAAAACAACAAGACAATTCAAACTTTGGCCCTATGCCTAGGAGCTATCACCACCCTTTTCACAGCTATTTGTGCTTTAACCCAAAATGACATTAAAAAAATTGTAGCTTTCTCTACTTCTAGCCAATTGGGCCTAATAATAGTAACAATCGGCATTAACCAACCCCACCTGGCTTTTCTCCATATTTGCACTCACGCATTCTTTAAAGCCATATTATTCCTATGCTCTGGCTCTATCATTCACAGTTTAGGTGATGAACAAGACATTCGAAAAATAGGAGGACTATTTAAATCCTTACCCTTCACAACCACTGCCCTGATTATTGGCAGCCTCGCATTAACAGGAATGCCTTTCCTTACAGGCTTCTACTCAAAAGACCTAATCATCGAAACAGCCAATACATCTTACACAAACGCCTGAGCCCTATTAATCACTCTCATTGCTACCTCACTAACAGCAGTCTATAGCACTCGCATTATTTTCTTCGCATTACTTGGAAAACCACGATTCCCCTCCTTAATCTTAATCAATGAAAATAACCCGCTACTGATAAACCCCATCACACGCCTCTTAATTGGCAGCATTTTTGCCGGATTCTTCATTTCTAATAATTTAACACCCTCAACTGTACCCCAAATAACTATACCCCTACACCTAAAAATAATAGCTTTATTTGTCACTTTAGCAGGCTTCATTATAGCCTTAGAACTTAACCATATAACCCAGAACCTAAAATATAAACACCCATCAATTATATTCAAATTTTCAACCATACTAGGGTATTTCCCATCTATCATACACCGCCTAAACCCCCTAATAAGCCTAACTTCAAGTCAAAAATCTGCCACTATACTCCTAGACCTAATCTGACTAGAAAACACACTACCCAAGCTAATCTCCAAAATCCAACAAAATACCTCAATCCTGGTCTCCAACCAAAAAGGACTCATCAAACTATATTTCCTCTCTTTCCTAATTACAATAACCACAGCCCTAATTATATTTAATTTCCACGGGTAATCTCCAAAATAATTACCACACCAATTAACAAAGACCAGCCCGTAACAACCACCAACCAATTACCGTAACTGTACAACGCAGCTACTCCTATAGCCTCTTTAGTAAACACCCCAGAATCACCCATATCATAAATTGCTCAATCCCCAACCTCATTGAACTCAAAGACTATCTCTAACTTTTCGCCAATTAATACGTACAGAACTAGCAAAAACTCTATAATTAAACCAACAATAAATGACCCCAAAACCACCATATTAGAAACCCATGCTTCAGGATATTGCTCCGTAGCTATAGCCGTTGTATAACCAAAAACTACTAATATACCCCCTAAATAAATTAAAAACACCATTAGTCCCAAAAATGACCCGTTAAAACTAACAACAATACCACAACCAACCCCACCACTAGCGATCAACCCCACCCCTCCATAAATAGGAGAAGGCTTAGAAGAAAATCCTACAAAGCCAACCACAAAAATAACACTCAGAATAAATACAACATAAGTTATCATTATTCCTGCATGGATTATATCCACGACTAGTGACACGAAAAATCACCGTTGTATTTCAACTACAAGAACAACTAAATGACCAACATTCGAAAATCCCACCCTCTAATCAAAATTATTAACAGCTCCTTCATCGACCTTCCCGCCCCATCAAACATCTCATCCTGATGAAACTTCGGATCCCTTCTAGGAATCTGCTTAGCATTACAAATTTTAACAGGATTATTTTTAGCCATACACTATACATCGGACACCGCAACAGCCTTCAACTCCGTCACCCATATCTGTCGAGACGTAAACTACGGATGAGTCCTGCGTTATCTACACGCAAATGGGGCCTCCATATTTTTCATCTGCCTCTATCTTCACGTAGGACGAGGACTTTATTACGGATCCTACATGTATACAGAAACCTGAAACATCGGAGTAATTCTACTATTTGCCGTCATAGCAACAGCTTTCATAGGCTATGTCCTTCCATGAGGCCAAATATCTTTCTGAGGAGCAACCGTAATTACGAATCTACTATCTGCAATCCCGTATATCGGAACCAACCTTGTAGAATGAATTTGAGGCGGTTTCTCCGTTGATAAAGCCACTCTAACCCGATTCTTCGCTTTCCATTTCCTACTACCCTTCATCATTTCAGCCATAGTCATAGTACACCTACTATTTTTGCACGAAACTGGATCTAATAATCCAACGGGAATTCCCTCCAACATAGACATAATCCCCTTTCACCCCTACTACACAATCAAAGACATCCTAGGCTTGCTACTAATAATCACAACCCTACTAACACTAGTCTTATTCTCCCCTGACCTATTAGGAGACCCCGATAATTACACACCAGCAAATCCACTTAACACTCCCCCTCACATTAAACCAGAATGATATTTCCTATTCGCATACGCAATTTTACGCTCAATCCCAAACAAACTTGGAGGCGTACTAGCCCTAGTTCTCTCAATCCTTATCCTAATTATCATCCCTCTACTTCATACCTCTAAACAACGTAGCATAGCTTTTCGCCCTCTCAGTCAATGCCTATTCTGATTATTAGCAGCGGACCTCCTAACTTTGACATGAATTGGGGGCCAACCCGTCGAACACCCCTACGTTATTATTGGACAACTGGCATCTATCCTTTATTTCTCCATTATTATTATCCTAATGCCCCTTACCAGTCTTGTAGAAAACCACTTATTAAAATGAAGAGTCTTTGTAGTATACTAATTACACTGGTCTTGTAAACCAGAAAAGGGGAAAATATATTCCCCCAAAGACTCAAGAGAAGAGCTCATGCCCTACCATCAACACCCAAAGCTGATATTCTAGTTAAACTACCTCTTGCCTAATCCCCACTTATCATGTATATAAAAATTTTCAAGTACTTAAACAGCATAAAATAATAATAATCAAGTACCAAAAAATCTTTAAATACTCAGTCATACATTGAATCACTCTCCAACCACACCCTTAACACACATCTGCATCCAATGCATATTAAATTATTTTCTCATATAACTACTAAGCACTGCAGGAACACACTAACGGCACGCATTGCATTTTATGCATAGTTGTACATTAAATTATTAACCACATGACTATTAAGCATGTACAAAAATATGTTAACAGTACATAATACATTTTATGTATAATCGTACATTAAATTATTAACCACATGACTATTAAGCATGTACAAAAATATGTTAACAGTACATAATACATTTTATGTATAATCGTACATTAAATTATTAACCACATGACTATTTATATAAAAATTTTCAAGTACTTAAACAGCATAAAATAATAATAATCAAGTACCAAAAAATCTTTAAATACTCAGTCATACATTGAATCACTCTCCAACCACACCCTTAACACACATCTGCATCCAATGCATATTAAATTATTTTCTCATATAACTACTAAGCACTGCAGGAACACACTAACGGCACGCATTGCATTTTATGCATAGTTGTACATTAAATTATTAACCACATGACTATTAAGCATGTACAAAAATATGTTAACAGTACATAATACATTTTATGTATAATCGTACATTAAATTATTAACCACATGACTATTAAGCATGTACAAAAATATGTTAACAGTACATAATACATTTTATGTATAATCGTACATTAAATTATTAACCACATGACTATTAAGCATGTACAGGAACATGTTGATAGTACATAATACATCTAATGCGTGATCGTACATACCCCATAAAGTTTAATAAATCCCAGCCAACATGACTATCCACAACCAAAATAAACTCTTAGCTAGACTACCTCCGTGAAACCAACAACCCGCCTAGCAGGTAAGCCCCTTCTTGCCCCGGGCCCATAAACCGTGGGGGTTCCTAACCTGGGTCGTAAACGGCATCTGGTTCTTACTTCAGGCACATACACACAAGATCGCCCACTCGTTCCCCTTAAATAAGACATCTCGATGGAATCATGACTAATCAGCCCATGCCGCGGCATAACTGTGGTGCCATGCCCTTGGTATTTTTAATTTTTAGGGGATGCTTGGACTCAACAACGGCCGTCAAAGGCCCCGACACAGGACATAAAATCCCGACGAACCCACGGTGTACACCCTCCACCCGCATAATGGTGAACCGGTACTATTAAGTTAATGATACAGGGACATAAACAAGTGTAGGTTGACATGAATTAGAATGATCCTGCGTAGGCATACCCAAACATCAGGTGTTAATGGGTTAATGGTTACAGGACATACGTACACCACATACGCATACGCATACGCATACAGGGACATAAACAAGTGTAGGTTGACATGAATTAGAATGATCCTGCGTAGGCATACCCAAACATCAGGTGTTAATGGGTTAATGGTTACAGGACATACGTACACCACATACGCATACGCATACGCATACGCATACGCATACGCATACGCATACGCATACGCATACGCATACGCATACGCATACGCATACGCATACGCATACGCATACGCATACGCATACGCATACGCATACGCATACGCATACGCATACGCATACGCATACGCATACGCATACGCATACGCATACGCATACGCATACGCATACGCCCATACGCAGACGCATACGCAAACGCATACGCATACGCATACGCATACGCATACGCATACGCATACGCATACGCATACGCATACGCATACGCATACGCATACGCATACGCATACGCATACGCATACGCATACGCATACGCATACGCATACGCATACGCATACGCATACGCATACGCATACGCATACGCATACGCATACGCATACGCCCAAGACATATAACTAGTTACTTTTATTCCACAAACCCCCCTTACCCCCCATTAAGCCCGCACTGTGAATATTAGTATATATCTTGCCAAACCCCAAAAACAAGAATAATATCCCAGTATTTATGACTTAACAGCACTTTAAAGCTAAACATTACAATCTCTACCACCCGTAAGGTCGCACCCCCTTACTTTAAAGATTCGCCTTCCTTAGACAGACATCTCCCTAGATTTGTAACCACAATACCCAACAACACCAAACACCCCACAA